ATCAGTTACTGAAGGAGCCCAATGCAAACAAAAATGCATGTTGGGTCTTTGAAATAGGTCGAATCATTTTGATAATCATCAGTTTGATCTGTTTTACCGAGAAGGTCTACGGTTCGAGTCCGTATAGCCCTAAATTCAATCCAAATAAAGAATTAGATAATTTTCATCTTTTCATTATTTTATTATTTGTTGTTTGTAACTGGCCGATTGCAGTTGTTTGGTTCATCAAAAGAAAAGCATTGTCATAAGTTTGTTCACAAGACGGATTCAGAACCTAAAGCTGAAACAAAAAAAAGTTCATTGAATTGGATCCTGTCGGTATTTTTTTTTTCAAATCTTGATCTTGGTTAAACAAAAGAAATTTTCAGTACTCTTTCGGGTTCAATTCCATATGAATTTTCGTCCTTTGCTATCTGCAATCACAAAGTCAGTGAGACTTCTTTCCTTTGCCTTTGGTATAGCTTACTTGGTAAAATACAAAAGAAAGGAGTTTTTTCTTTTCGTATTGAATCAAAATAAGCTCCTATTTCCTAGTCTATGAAAATGAATAAATTGATCATTTTTTGCCTATTCGTTTTGATTTTATTAATTATATGAATTCCATTGCTCTTAATTCTATAGACTAGTACTCTCTATTAATTCTATCGAGTCATTCTATCTGGATAATATATAGAATGGAATTTCTAAATTCGAAAAACAAAAAAAAAGATCGTTCGAAGATTAAAAATTGCATGAGACAAATCATCGAAAGAGAGGCATATGATATATGATATAGAAGAACTCAGGTATATATACAGTTCTCTTGAATTGCAGATACAAAAATGATAGAATCCTTTCTGATTAGACCAACTATAGGTCTCGGGTAGCGTAGCAATGAAAAAAGATAGATGAAATCAAAGAAAATAAGAGGAAACGCTGTTATAGGAATCGATATTGAATTCATTTAATACTTCATTTATATTCATTCTAAATGAACAAAATAAAGAATGGTATAATTCTAATGAATAATTAGAAAAAATTGGAATCTCAAAGCAAAGGGGAGGGGGATATGGCGAAATTGGTAGACGCTACGGACTTAATTGGATTGAGCCTTGGTATGGAAACTTAGCAAGTGATAACTTTCAAATTCAGAGAAACCCTGGAATAAAAAATGGGCAATCCTGAGCCAAATCCGGCTTTCCTAAAACAAAGAAAGATTCATAAACAGAAAAAAAAAAAAAGGATAGGTGCAGAGACTCAATGGAAGCTGTTCTAAGAAATGAAGTGGATTGCGATTAGTAAAAAGGATAACCCATACATATATGTGAAAAATATACATCTACGTATTAACATACTATATCGAAAGATTACAGTCTGGTCTGCAAAATAACTGATTAATTGCACGAGAATAAAGATAGAGTCCCATTCTACATGTCAATATCGACACAAAGTAAATTTATAGTAAGAGGAAAATCCGTCGACTTTCTAAATCGTGAGGGTTCAAGTCCCTCTATCCCCAGTCCCCTCGCCTTTTTTTTTATCCGATTCTTTCTTTTCGTTAACGCTTCAAAATTCATTATCTTTTTCATTGATTCGATTTTTTCACAAACGTATCCAGGCTTCCTTTTTTTTTATTGACATCGATCCAAGTCATTTATTAAAATGAAAGTGAGAAAGACGACCCCTTGAAAATGGTCGGGATAGCTCAGCTGGTAGAGCAGAGGACTGAAAATCCTCGTGTCGCCAGTTCAAATCTGGTTCCTGACGCATGCTTGATTTGTGTATCAATATCTATTTATTTGATTCTACAGCTTAATTTCATTTATTGGTTATTGGGGTTATTGGTTAAAATCGAGTCTAGTCTCGAGCAGTGGAAGGGTAGGAATAGCCACGACGCATTTCCTATTCATATAGAGTAGAAATAGAATAGGCTCCTCTTTTTTTCTTTTGTATTTTCTTTACTATATCTATGTTTTCATTCCCGCTTATTTGCTTTTCTTTTCTATTGCGCATCCCTTGGATGCGCGCGGTACAAAGTTCCTGATACAGAACCCATTTAGTTCATCCTAGTAGCTCGGCCGGTCCGAAATAAATATCTTGAAAAGTTTGATAATCCAACGAATCCAGAATTGCATTGTATTTTTTTAGTCTATACAAAGCAAGAAGAATATGACGAAGACTTCACCGACTCTCTTGATCTCTAAGAAAAGGCACAAAGATTCCTTGACTATCTGAAGTTATAGTACTGAAGATTTGTTTCTTATTCTATTTTAGTCAATGAGCTTCTTGTATTTCAAAAAATTTGGGGGCAATATAATCCTTACGTAAGGGCCACCCTATCCAACTTTCTGGCATTAAGATACGCTTTTGCCGTGGATGATTCTCGTAAGTGATTCCCAACATATCATAAGATTCCCTTTCTTGAAAATCCACACTTTTCCAAACCCTGAAAACAGACGGAATTCTAGGATTCGTCCTTGGGACAAATACTTTTATACAGACTTCTTCGGGTTGATCTATC